GAATGAAATTAACTTATTTCATTTGAAATAAGCTGTTTTCATCTAATTTTTTTTTTTTTTTTTTTTTTTATACTTACATTTAAGTGGTATATATAACTTAAATGTAAATATATATTTAGATATTTAAATAAATAAAAAAAGTACAGTTTAAAAAATAAATTTTTATGAATCTAGATAATTTAAAATTCCAATATAGACATTTCCGAGAATTAAAAGATCAACTTCATATAAATAGATAAATGATTATAATAAATTTATTTTTAATATTAATTTATAACAATGTTTATAATGTTAGATTATATTATATACTAATAAATTGATAATACTGTTATTCATCTATGAATCTTAAGGTTTTTTTTTATATGAATATAGATATCTATTAATTAATTAAATATTTATATACATATATATATATATTAATCTTAACTTGGTATATCGTTTATTTATTTTTAATATTTATATAATTATAAAAGATAAATGTTCATTTAAAATAAATGTATGATAAAGTATTTATAAATAAATTTAATATTTATAAAATTTATTAAAAAAAAAAAAAAAAAAAAAAAATTAGATAGAATTTAAATACAAATTAAATTCCTAATGATCAATATGATTTTTTTTTATTATTTAATTTAATTATTATTTCAATTTATATATTAATTTTTTTTTATTATTTATATTATTATAATTAATAATATTAATAATAAAATTAAACTAAAAAATTAATAATAAGATTAAATGTAATTAATTTTTATAAAAGGTTAAGTTTCATCTAATTTTTTTAATGAAAAACGGTATATTACTTAGGGGGTAATTGCTGATCAGGGGAAACTACTAACTCATTTTATTTAAGTTTAATTTATTTTTTTTTTTATATTGATTTATTAATGTTATTTAATTTAATATTTATGTATATTATTATTTAATATTATTTTACAATTTAATTAATATTAAAGTTTTATTTTGGCTTTGAATTTTATTATTGATTTATTTTATATGTAAGTTTTTGCGTGTATTTTTGCTTATTTAAATAGTAAGTAAAATTTAATTATATTCTCAGTAAATAGTATTATTAATCAAAGAAATTTGGAAATAGTAATTTCATAGAGTATTGGCTAAATTTGTGCCAGCAGCCGCGGTTACACAAATAATACAAATAAAATTTGTTCAGTGTGAGTTAAAATTTATTATATAAAAATAAAATTAGATTTATTAGGTGAAATTTTAAATTTAAAAATTTTTATTATGAAGGTTTTGAAGCTTGTAAATTTTATTTATAAACTAGGATTAGATACCCTATTATTTAAAATGTAATTTCATTCACTAAGGTAGTAGTAGTTATGTTCTTGAAACTTAAAAAATTTGGCGGTATTTTAGTCTATTCAGAGGAACCTGTCCTGTAATTGATAATCCACGATGAACCTCACTTAAATTTGTTTTTCAGTTTATATACCGTCGTTATCAGAATATTTTATTAGAATAATAATTTTCTATAATTTTTATAAGAATTTATATCAGATCAAGGTGTAGCTTATGTTTAAGTAGAGATGGGTTACAATAAATTTATTTAAACGGATCTAATTTTGAAATGTTTAGTGAAGGTGGATTTGATAGTAAAATTTTAAAGATTGTTAATTTGATTTTAGCTCTAGAATATGCACACATCGCCCGTCGCTCTTGCTATTAAGGTAAGATAAGTCGTAACATAGTAGATGTACCGGAAGGTGTATCTAGAATGACAATTTAAAGCTTATTTAGTAAAGCATTTCATTTACATTGAAAAGATTTTTGTGCAAATCAATATAAATTGATCAAAATTTATTTATTATTTTAATTTGTATTTAAATTAATATATTAAAAATAATTATATAATTAAGTGTTTTAGTAATTTTAGTGAAAAAATAATATTAATAATAGTGGATTAGTATTGTGAAAGATAATTGAAATATTTTGAAAAATTTTTGTGTTAAAAGAAAATTTAATTTATTGTACCTTGTGTATCAGGGTTTATCAAATAATTAATATGTATATTATTAATCTCGATTTTATAAGAGTTAATAGTTTATTAAAGTTAATGTGTCAAAATTATTTTAAATAAATTATTAGAAATGAAATGTTATTCGTTTATAAAGGTATCTAGTTTTTTTAGAAATAAATTTAATTTACAAATTTTTGATTTTTTAGTTATTTATTTAATTGAAAAATTTATTTATTTGAATATTTTAAGGGATAAGCTTTAAAATAAATTATTAAAAATTAATAGTGGTAATATAAAATGTATGCTTAGAATTAGCAATCATTATAAAGTTTGTTATAAATTATTTTATAAATTATATTATTTATTATATTTTAATTTATTTATAAAAATTTTTTTATTAATCATATATAAAAAGGAATAATGATAGAATTAGTATATTTTTTTGTTTATGTAATTTTATGTGATAAGTTTGTATAAAGAACTCGGCAAAAATTTTACCCGCCTGTTTAACAAAAACATGTCTTTTTGAGTTATTTTTAAAGTCTGACCTGCCCACTGAAGTTATTTAAATGGCCGCAGTATTCTAACTGTGCAAAGGTAGCATAATCATTAGTCTTTTAATTGAAGGCTGGTATGAACGGTTGGACGAGGTATAAGCTGTTTCATATAAATTTATAATAGAATTTTATATTTTAGTCAAAAAGCTAAAATTTAATTAAAAGACGAGAAGACCCTATAAATCTTTATACTTTACATTGTTTAAATTTTTTAGATTAATTTTATTTTTATAATTTAAAGTATTTTGTTGGGGTGATATTAAAATTTAATGAACTTTTAATTATTTAGAATCATTAATTTATGAGTTATTGATCCATTAGTAGTGATTATAAGATTAAGTTACTTTAGGGATAACAGCGTAATTTTTTTGGAGAGTTCATATCGATAAAAAAGTTTGCGACCTCGATGTTGGATTAAGATATATTTTTAGGTGTAGCCGCTTAAATGTTAAGTCTGTTCGACTTTTAAATTCTTACATGATCTGAGTTCAGACCGGCGTAAGCCAGGTTGGTTTCTATCTTTAATATATTATAATATCTTAGTACGAAAGGACCAGGTATTAGAATAATAATATTTTTTATGAGGAATATGATTAATATATTATACACTATTTTGGCAGATTAGTGCAATAAATTTAGAATTTATTTATGTAATTTATATTACAAATAGTACTTGTTTTTTATAGAATTTATTTTATCAATTATTGGGAGTTTAATTTTGGTAATTTGTGTTTTAGTTAGAGTGGCTTTTTTAACTCTTTTGGAACGGAAGGTTCTAGGTTATATTCAGATTCGTAAGGGACCAAATAAAGTGGGGTTGATAGGAATTCCTCAACCTTTTTGTGATGCGATTAAGTTATTTACTAAGGAACAAACTTACCCTCTTTTATCAAATTATATTTCTTATTATTTTTCTCCTATTTTTTCTTTATTTTTATCTTTGGTTGCTTGATTATGTATTCCTTTATTTGTTAAGCTATTTTCATTTAATTTAGGTTTATTATTTTTTTTATGTTGTACTAGTTTAGGTGTATATACTGTTATAATTGCTGGTTGATCTTCTAATTCTAATTATGCATTATTAGGGGGTTTACGGGCTGTAGCACAAACTATTTCTTATGAAGTTAGAATAGCATTAGTTTTATTATCTTTTGTATTTTTAATTGGAAGTTATAATATTTTAGATTTTTTTTATTATCAAAAAAGTATTTGATTTTTGGTAATTTTATTTCCTATTAGTTTGGTTTGATTTTGTATTTGTTTAGCTGAAACTAATCGTACTCCTTTTGATTTTGCAGAAGGTGAATCGGAGTTAGTTTCTGGGTTTAATATTGAATATAGAAGAGGGGGTTTTGCTTTAATTTTTATAGCTGAATATGCTAGAATTTTATTTATGAGTATGTTATTTTGTGTAATTTTTTTAGGTTGTGATGTATTTAATGTTATATTTTATGTTAAGTTAACATTTATTTCATTTGTTTTCATCTGGGCTCGGGGGACTTTACCTCGGTTTCGTTATGATAAATTAATGTATTTAGCTTGAAAGAGTTTTTTACCTTTTTCATTAAATTTTTTATTATTTATTATTGGGTTAAAGTTAATGTTGATTTATTATATGTGGTTAATAAAATTTAGTAAAGTCAATAGAAAGGTTGATTTCTATCTTATGTTTTCAAAACATACGCTTGTTCAAGCTCATTAACTAATTAATTAAATTGTCTCATCATTTATTTACTAATGGGTTAATGATGTAATACAAGAAGTAAATTACAGTTAAGATTTGTCCTACTAATACATAAGGTTCTTCTACTGGTCGTGCTCCGATTCATGTTAATAAAATTACTGTAACAACTATAGTTCAAAATAAGATTTTGTTAATAGGGTAGAATTGGATACCTCGAAATTTTCTTAAGTGATAGAATGGAAGAATTGCTAAAATAGYGATTGAGAGGACTAGGGCAATTACTCCTCCAAGTTTATTTGGAATAGACCGTAGAATTGCGTAAGCAAATAGGAAATATCATTCTGGTTGGATATGCACTGGAGTAACTAATGGGTTGGCAGGAATGAAATTATCTGGGTCTCCTAATAAATAGGGATTAATTAGTGTTAATAGAATTAGTGCTGCGATTATAATAACAAATCCTACAATATCCTTGTATGAGAAGTAGGGGTGGAAGGGAATTTTATCAATATTAGAATTTAATCCGATGGGGTTATTAGATCCTGTTTGATGGAGAAATAATAAATGAATTAAGGTTATTGCTAACACAATAAACGGTAGGATGAAGTGAAATGTAAAGAATCGTGTAAGTGTGGCGTTATCTACAGCGAATCCTCCCCATACTCATTGAACTAAATCAATTCCTAAATAAGGAATAGCTGATAATAAATTAGTAATAACTGTGGCACCTCAAAAAGATATTTGACCTCAGGGCAATACGTATCCTATAAATGCTGTTGCTATCACTAGGAATAAAATTAATACTCCTACTAATCAGGTAGGAGTGAATAAATAAGATCCGTAGTAGATTCCACGTCCAACATGTAGGTAAATACAAATGAAGAAAAATGATGCACCGTTGGCGTGAAGAGTTCGTAATAATCATCCATAATTTACATCACGACAAATGTGATTTACGCTATTGAATGCTAAGTTGATGTCTGCAGTATAATGTATAGCTAAAAATAATCCTGTTAGAATTTGAATGATTAAACATAGACCTAGTAATGACCCGAAATTTCATCATGCTGAAATATTAATTGGGGCTGGAAGATCTACTAGTGCATTATTTGCAATTTTAAATAAAGGGTGTTGGGTTCGTAAAGGTTTGTTCATTAGTTTATTTGTCGAAGAGGTCCATAAAATAATTTAGTAATTTTTACTACTGCGATTAATGTAATTAATAAATAATTTATTAATAAAATAGTAATAAAGTTTGTTGGGTAATTATATAGTTTATGGAGACTTAAAGAGTTTTCAGAGACGGTTAAGTTTAAGTTATATAAGGGTTGTATCTCTAAATTTTGGATAAATGAAGATGTAGATATTTTATCTAAAAATGCGGCAATTAGTGTAGTAGTTAATATAATTATTATACAGATAGTTGTTAATTTTATGGAAAGTGAAAATATTTCATTTGATGCTAGGGAAGTGACATAAATGAATAGAACCAATATACCTCCTAGAAAAATTAAAAATAAGACATATGAAAATCAGAATCTTTTAGCTATTAGTCCAGTAATTAAACAAATCTGTAATGTTTGAATTAATAGTATTAATCCTATTGCTAAGGGGTGATTTATTTGAATAAAAATTAATCTTGAGATTAGTGTTGAAGAATATAAGAAGAGTTGTATAATTTCAGGAGGTAGTTTATTTAAAATATTAATTTTGGGGATTAATGATAAAGTTATTTCTTTTCTCTTGAAGTTTTAAAAGACAAAATCTTATTTTTGGTTTACAAGACCAATGTTTTTATTAAACTATTAAAACTAATGTTAATGAGTTTATATTGAGGATTACCTTGTTTTTTATTTTTAATAGGGATTTTTGTTTTTGTTTCTAATCGTAAGCATTTATTATCTATACTTTTAAGTTTGGAATATATTGTATTAAGTTTATTTTTTCTTTTGTTCATTTATTTAAATTTAATGGATTATAGAAGATTTTTTAGTATAATATTTTTAACTTTTAGAGTATGCGAAGGTGCTTTGGGTCTTTCAATTTTAGTTTCTATAATTCGTACACATGGGAATGATTATTTTCAATCGTTTAATGTATTACAATGTTAAAATTGATTTTTATAATACTTTTTATTAGTCCTATTTGTTTTATGAATGGTTTATTTTGAATGGTTCAGAATTTATTATTTATTGTAACTTTTGTTTTCATTATTTTAAATTATTGTACTAATTATTTTGTAAATATTTCATATTTTCTAGGATTTGATGTTATTTCTTATGGTCTTATTTTATTGAGATTTTGAATTTGTACACTTATAATTAGTGCTAGTGAGTCTGTTTATAAGTATAATAATTATAAAAATTTATTTTTATTTAATGTTTTGATTTTGTTGATTTTTTTGGTGTTAACTTTTAGAAGAATGAATTTGTTTATATTTTATTTATTTTTTGAAAGAAGATTAATTCCTACTTTATTTTTAATTTTGGGTTGAGGGTATCAGCCAGAGCGTCTTCAGGCTGGGGTTTACTTATTATTTTATACATTGTTGGTTTCTTTACCTATGTTGGTTGGAATTTTTTATTTATATAGTAATTTAAATACAATAAATTTTTATTTATTGAGTAATTATATATTTAATTATGATCTGTTATATTTATCTTTAATTTTAGCTTTTTTAGTTAAAATACCTATATTTTTAGTTCATTTGTGACTTCCTAAGGCTCATGTTGAAGCTCCAGTTTCAGGGTCAATAATTTTAGCTGGGATTATACTTAAGTTAGGTGGTTACGGTTTATTACGAGTTTTTTCTTTTTTGCAGCTGAGAGGTATTAAATATAACTATGTGTGGGTTAGAATTAGACTTGTGGGAGGAGTTTTAATTAGTTTAGTTTGTTTGCGTCAAACTGATTTAAAGGCTTTAATTGCTTATTCATCAGTTGCTCATATGGGAATTGTTTTAGGGGGTTTAATAACTTTAACTTATTGGGGTCTTTGTGGTTCTTATACTTTAATGATTGCCCATGGGCTATGTTCGTCAGGATTATTTTGTCTAGCTAATATTACATATGAACGATTAGGGAGTCGTAGTTTATTAATCAATAAGGGTTTATTGAATTTTATACCTTCAATAACTTTATGATGATTTTTGTTAAGAGCTTGTAATATAGCTGCGCCTCCTTCTTTAAATTTATTGGGGGAAATTTCTTTGTTAAATAGAATTGTAAGTTGATCTTGGGTTACTATAATTTCTTTGTCTTTATTATCTTTTTTTAGTGCTGCTTATACTTTGTATTTATACGCTTATAGTCAACATGGAAAGATTTTTTCAGGAGTTTATTCATTTAGAGGAGGTAAGATTCGTGAATTTTTTTTATTATTTCTTCATTGATTTCCTTTAAATCTATTAATTTTAAAGAGAGATATCTGTTTATTTTGACTTTAGATCTAAATAGTTTATTTAAAATATTGATTTGTGGTGTCAATGAAATGAGGCTTATCATTTTAGATCGTGAAATATTTATCAATTTGTAGAATTAGATTTTTAATTTTAATTACTATTAGAATTAGTTTCTTTACTTCTAGATTAGTGTTTTTGTTAAATGATTATTCTTTATTTTTAGAGTGAGAGGTTGTCAGTTTAAATTCAACTAGAATTGTGATGACTTTTTTGTTTGATTGAATAAGACTATTATTTATATCATTTGTTCTGTTAATTGCTTCTTTAGTAATTTATTATAGAAAGGAATATATGAGAGGAGATACAAATATTAATCGTTTTATTATATTAGTTTTAATATTTGTATTGTCAATAATATTATTAATTATTAGTCCTAATTTAATTAGAATTTTATTAGGATGAGACGGTTTAGGATTAGTGTCTTATTGTTTAGTTATTTATTTTCAAAATGTTAAATCTTATAATGCTGGGATACTTACTGCCCTATCTAATCGGATTGGGGATGTGGCTTTTTTATTAGCAATTGCTTGAATATTAAATTATGGAAGTTGAAATTATGTCTTTTATTTAGAAAGCATGAAGGATAGTATTGAAATAGAAATTATTGGGGCATTAATTATGTTAGCTGCTATAACTAAAAGAGCTCAGATTCCCTTTTCTTCTTGACTACCCGCTGCTATAGCAGCCCCTACTCCTGTATCAGCTTTAGTTCATTCTTCAACTCTGGTAACTGCTGGGGTTTACTTATTGATTCGATTTAATATTTTATTAAGAGGTAGATGGTTGGGAGATCTATTATTGTTGCTTTCTGGGTTAACAATATTTATAGCGGGTTTAGGAGCTAATTTTGAATTTGATTTAAAGAAGATTATTGCTCTTTCTACATTAAGACAATTAGGCCTTATAATAAGAATTTTATCTATAGGATTTTATAAACTTGCTTTTTTTCATTTATTAACTCATGCTTTATTTAAGGCATTATTATTTATGTGTGCTGGAGCTATTATTCATAATATAAATAATTCTCAGGACATTCGATTGATAGGGGGATTGGGAGTATATATGCCTCTGACTTCTGGGTGTTTTAATGTAGCTAATTTAGCTTTGTGTGGTATGCCTTTTTTAGCTGGGTTTTATTCTAAGGATTTGATTTTAGAAGTTGTTTCGTTAAGTTATATTAATATATTTTCTTTTTTTCTTTATTTTTTTTCCACTGGGTTGACTGTCTGTTATTCTTTTCGGTTGGTTTATTATACTATAACTGGAGAGTTAAATTGTGGTTCTTTAAATATGTTGAGAGATGAGGGTTGAGTTATATTACGAGGTATGAGTGGTTTATTAGTAATGAGAATTGTTGGAGGTAGAATATTAAGTTGGTTAATTTTTCCTACTCCTCATATAATTTGTTTACCTAGTTATTTAAAATTATTAACTTTATTTGTTTGTGTGGTAGGAGGTGTATTGGGCTATTTAATTTCTAATGTTTCTTTATTTTATTTTAATAAGTCTTTGCATAATTATCTAGTGAGTTATTTTTCTGGTTCTATATGATTTATACCTTATATTTCTACTTACGGAATTATTAATTATCCTTTAGTTTTAGGAATAAGAGTGTGTAAATCTTTTGATCAGGGTTGATCAGAATTTTTAGGAGGTCAAAATTTATATAATGAATTAGTTAAATATTCCCAGCATGTATCTGTTATGCACAATAATAACTTAAAGGTTTATCTTTTATTATTTGTTTTATGAATTATTTTCTTGTTTTCATTTTTTTTAATTTTTTATTCAAGTAGCTTAAAATAGAGCATAACACTGAAGATGTTAGGGTAATTGAATAATTCTTGGATGTAGTGTATTTTATTTAGTAATTTATAAAAATAGAAAATTTTATTTTTACAATGAAAATGTAATGTTTTTATTAAACTATATAAACAGAAGTACAAATGGAGTTTAACCATTAAAAGATAAAAGTTAGCAGCTTTTTCTTGAACGTCATACTTCCTTAATTGGAGATCAATCTCAGTTCTATCATTAACAGTGATAAGCCTCTTTTTGGCTTCAATTAATATTTAGTTATAGAATAAGGGTATAAAATACCTAAGATTAGGTCGAAACTAATTGCAATAAATCGCTTCATATTCTGAGTTATAAGGTAGATTGATATTTCAATACTTTTTGAATGCAAATCAAATGTTATAATTAACTACAACCCTAATTTGATCAATTTAATATTCCTTGGTTTCATTCATGATATAGTCCAATAATTAAGATAATAATAAATACAATTCTTGTTGTAGTTCATATAATGATATTAGAAATTGAAATGATTAAAATTATAGGTAAAATAAGGGCAATTTCTACATCAAAAATTAAGAAAATAATTGTAATTAAAAAAAATCGAAGTGAAAAAGGTAGTCGTGAAGAAGACTTGGGGTCAAATCCACATTCAAAGGGGGAACATTTTTCACGGTCTGTTAGTGCTTTTTTTGATAAAATAGAAGCTAGGGTTATAACTACACTGGTGATGATAATTAGAATTGATGCTATAATAGTAATTGAAAAAATTATCTATACTACTAATTAGTAGACCTTATGATTGGAAGTCAAATATACTTATATACTATATAGATAAAAATTAGTTATCCTCCTCATCAATAAATTGAAATGTAAAGGAATAACCAAACAATATCAACGAAATGTCAATATCATGCAGCTGCTTCAAACCCAAAGTGGTGAGTTTTAGAAAAATGGTTGTTTAAATGTCGAATTAAGCATACTAGAAGAAATGTTGTTCCAATTAATACGTGAATTCCGTGGAATCCTGTTGCTATGAAGAAGGTAGAACCATAAACTGAATCTGCAATGGTAAATGGTGCTTCGATATATTCATATGCTTGTAGAATAGTAAAATAGACCCCTAAAAGAACTGTAAAAAATAATCCTTGTGTTGCTTGAGAATGATTACCCTCTATTAAACTATGATGTGCTCATGTAACAGTAACTCCTGAAGATAATAAAATGGCTGTATTTAATAGTGGAATTTGGAACGGATTAAAGGGTTGAATTCCTGCAGGAGGTCATATAGCTCCCAGTTCAATGGCTGGGGATAAACTTCTGTGGAAAAAAGCTCAGAAAAAAGATACAAAAAATAAAACTTCTGATAAAATGAATAGGATTATTCCTCACCGTAATCCTAATGTTACAGGCAAGGTGTGTAGTCCCTGGAAAGTTCCTTCTCGAGATACGTCTCGTCATCATTGATAAACTGTTAAAATAGTAATAATATTTCCTAATGCAAACAATGAAATATCATATTGATGGAATCATTTTACTAATCCTGAGACAGAAGTTATAGCTCCGATTGCTCCTGTTAAAGGTCAGGGGCTATAATCTACTAAATGAAACGGGTGGTTTGAGTGTGTTGACATTAGTTTACTTCTCTAGAGTATAGTGTACTTAGAACTGCAAATACATATGATTGAATAATAGCAACTGCTGATTCTAGAACTAATAAAGCAATTTGACCAATTAATAATAATGATACAATTGCGTAAGAAAGGGAAGGTCCAGTGTTTCCTAAAAGAGTAAGTAATAAATGTCCTGCAATTATATTAGCTGCTAATCGAACAGCTAAAGTTCCAGGTCGAATAATATTACTAATTGTTTCAATGCATACTATAAATGGTATAAGAACTGCTGGGGTTCCTTGAGGTACTAGGTGAGCGAATATATGTTGTGTGTGGTTAATTCATCCATAAAGTATGAAACATAATCATAGTGGTAGAGCTAGTGTAAGTGTAAGTGTTAAGTGACTTGTTCTTGTGAAAATATAAGGAAATAATCCTATAAAATTATTAAATAAAATTAATGAAAATAAAGAGACAAAAATAAAAGTTGATCCTGAATGTCCTGACGGACCAAGAAGAGTTTTGAATTCCTTATGAAGTGTGATAAGAATTGAATTTCAAAAAATATGCCATCGTGAAGGTATTAATCAGTAGGCAGAAGGAATTAGAAGAAGTCCTAAAAATGTTCTTATTCAATTTAATGATAAATTGAAAATACTTGATGAAGGGTCGAATACAGAGAATAGATTTGTTATCATTTTCAGTTTAAAGAAGTTGTTGAATACTTGCTTGAAATTTCTGATTTAGGTGTTTTAGGAATTACAGAGTAATAATTTATTATACTAAACAAGATAAAAGTAATTGAAAAGATAATAAATAAACTTAATCAACCAATTGGGGCTATTTGAGGCACCAAAAAATATTAAATAGTTTAATAATTTTAGTTTGACATACTAATGTTATTTTTTAACTAATTTTTTCCATTAGAAGTAAGTGCTAATTTACTATAAGATGGTTTAAGAGACCAGTACTTGCTTTCAGTCATCTAATGAAAATTATGAATTAGTTCTATTAGTTACTCATTTGATAAAATGATTTACAGGAAGTCTTTCAATTACAATAGGTATGAATCTGTGATTAGCTCCACAAATTTCTGAACATTGACCGTAAAATAATCCAGGCCGGTTTATTAGGAAATTAGTTTGGTTTAATCGACCAGGGGTTCCGTCTACCTTTACACCTAAGGCTGGTACTGTTCATGAGTGAATTACATCCGCAGCTGTTACTAAAATTCGAATTTGTGAATTTATAGGAAGAACTACACGGTTGTCAACATCTAGAAGTCGGAATCCGTCTGTTGCTAATTCGTTAGTTGGAACTATATATGAATCAAATTCCACGTTTATAAAATCTGAATATTCATAACTTCAATATCATTGGTGTCCGATAGCCTTTAATGTAACCGAGGGCTCATTAATTTCATCTAATAAATATAGTAATCGAAGGGAGGGGAAAGCAATAAATAGAAGTACAATTGCTGGAAGAATCGTTCAGATTATTTCAATAGTTTGACCATGTAAAAGATTTCGGTTAGTATATGAATTAAAGAATAATATAAATATTAAATAACCTACTAATGTTGTAATTATTACTAGAATTATTAAAGCGTGATCATGAAAGAAGGTAAGTTGTTCCATAAGAGGAGAGGCTCTATCCTGAAGGCCAAGGGCAGCTCATGTTGTCATTAGTTTCTAATAAAAGTAAAATACTTTATATATGGAGCTTAAATCCATTGCACTAATCTGCCATATTAGATAATTAGTTAAAAGGGGTAGTTCTGAATAACTGTGTTCAGCTGGAGGGGTATTTTGAAGTCATTCAATTGAAGAACTAAGCTGTATAGGGTAAATTACTTGTCGTTGTGTTACTAAACTTTCTCAAATGATGAATAGGAAGAATAAGATTCCCAGTAAAGAAATAGATGAACCAATAGTAGAAACTACATTTCATGTTGTGTAAGCATCTGGATAGTCTGAATATCGTCGAGGTATACCAGCTAACCCTAAAAAGTGCTGTGGGAAGAAGGTTAAATTTACTCCGATAAATATGATAATGAACTGACTTTTTAATCATTTAGGGTTTAATACTAGCCCTGTAAATAGGGGGTATCAGTGAACGAATCCTGCTATAATAGCAAAGACTGCTCCTATTGATAATACATAGTGGAAATGAGCTACTACATAATATGTATCATGAAGAATAATATCTACAGATGAATTGGCAAGAACTACTCCTGTTAATCCTCCTACTGTAAATAGGAATACAAATCCTAGGGCTCATAATATAGCTGGTGAATAGTTTAATTGTGTACCGTGTAATGTAGCTAGTCAACTAAAAATTTTAATACCTGTGGGTACTGCAATAATTATTGTAGCTGAAGTGAAATAGGCACGAGTATCTACATCTATCCCTACTGTGAATATGTGATGAGCTCATACAATAAATCCTAATAGACCAATTGCTATTATAGCATAAATTATTCCTAGAGATCCAAATGTTTCCTTCTTTCCTGATTCTTGACTAATAATATGGGAAATTATTCCGAATCCTGGAAGAATTAAAATATAAACTTCTGGGTGCCCAAAGAATCAAAATAAGTGTTGGTAAAGAATGGGATCTCCTCCTCCGGCAGGGTCAAAAAAGGAAGTATTTAAGTTTCGGTCTGTTAATAATATAGTAATAGCTCCTGCTAAAACTGGTAATGATAATAAAAGTAATAGAGCTGTTAATACAACTGCTCAAACGAATAGAGGTATTCGGTCAAAGGTGATTCCTGTCGATCGTATATTAATTACTGTTGTAATGAAATTAACTGCCCCTAAAATTGAGGAAATACCTGCTAAGTGAAGTGAAAAAATAGCTAGATCAACTGAAGCTCCTCCGTGTGCAATAACAGATGATAGGGGTGGGTAAACTGTTCAACCTGTACCAGCTCCGTTTTCTACTATACTTCTTACTAATAGTAATGTAAGGGAAGGAGGTAATAATCAAAATCTTATATTATTCATTCGTGGAAATGCTATATCGGGAGCTCCTAATATTAAGGGAACAAGTCAATTTCCAAATCCACCGATTATAATTGGTATAACTATAAAGAAAATTATTACGAAAGCATGAGCTGTTACAATTACATTATAAATCTGATCGTCACCGATTAAAGCTCCTGGGTGACCAAGTTCAGCTCGGACTAAAATTCTAAGGGATGTTCCAACTATTCCTGCTCAGGCTCCGAAGATAAAATATAAAGTTCCAATATCTTTATGATTTGTTGAGAATAACCATTGTCGCGATTAAATGGCTGAAGTTTAGGCGATAGACTGTAAATCTATTTATAAGAATTTATTCTTTTTAATCATTATTATATAAATTTGATCATTAGGAATTTAATTTATATTTAAGTTGGCTTTATAGTCAATAATGACATTAGACTGCAATTCTAAAGGAGTAATAAATTACTAAGGCTTAAAAGATTTATACTTATATTTATAGCTTTGAAGGCTATTAGTTTAATTAACTTAAAGCCTTACACTATAGTTTATAAGAATAAATAAATTATAGAAATTAGGATTAGACTAAATGTAGAAATAAATGATAAAATTAATATTAACTTAAAAGAAATGTTGTTAATAGTTATATCAATAGTTCAATTATTTTCGTAATAATTAAGTATAAAAGCTGCGAAACATAATCGTAAGTAAAAAAACAATGTAATTAGTGTTATAACTGTTATAATTGTTATTAATACATATTGACTTTTTAATACTAATAATTGAATAACTAGTCATTTAGGTAAAAATCCTATAAATGGGGGTAATCCTCCTAGTGAAAGTAGATTTAAAAATAGAATAAATTTAAGGATTTTGGAATTGAAGAATGAGTTAAATAATTGGTTAATGTGGAATATTTTAAAGTTGTTGAATATAAAGGTTAGTCTGAATGATAAAAATGTATAAAAAGAAAAATAAATGCATCATATTGATTCACTTGCTTGTATGGCTGCTAACATTCATCCTAAGTGGTTGATTGACGAAAAAGCTATTAGTTTCCGTAGAGAAGTTTGATTAAGTCCACCCAATGATCCTGTAATAGTCGAGGCAATAATTGCTATAAAAATAAAAGTGTTTAGTGTTGTGTAAGAAATTAATATAAGGGGTGCAATTTTTTGCCATGTTATTAAGGTAAGAGCATTTATTCAAGAAAGTCCTTCTATAACATTGGGGAATCAAAAATGAAAGGGTGCTGCCCCTCTTTTCAGTAATAAGGATGAAATAATTATTAGATTACTATAAGAAGAATTATCTTGAATAATTGGGTAATTATTTAAATACATTATTATAATAGCAAACAGTAGAACTGCTGAGGCTATAGCTTGGGTTAAAAAATATTTTAATGAGGCTTCTGTAGATGTTAAATTGTTACTATTTATTAGGGGGATAAATGATAACAAGTTAATTTCTAGCCCTATTCAGGCTCCTAATCAAGAATTTGAGGATACAGTGATTAAGGTTCCTGTTATTAAGATAAAAAAAAACATAATTTTTGCTGAATTATTAAAAATTAAAAAGAAAAGGATTAGAACCTTTATAAATGGGGTATGAACCCAGTAGCTTAATTAGCTTATCTTTTTATTGAAATTAATATTAGGTTGATTAAATAGATGTATTCTATTATTAATACTATTTGTAATAGATATATTTTGGTGTATGATGCACAAAAGTTTTTGATACTTTTAGAAATAGTTTAATTCTATTAAATATAATGAATGCAATACTAATTGCATTATTTACCCTATCAAGGTAACCCTTTTATCAGGCAATTCATT